GCTAGCGTAGCTTAATTAAAGCATAACACTGAAGATGTTAAGATGAGCCCTAGAAAGCTCCGCCCGCACAAAGGCTTGGTCCTGACTTTACTATCAACTTTAGCCAAATTTACACATGCAAGTATCCGCCCCCCTGTGAGAATGCCCTACAGCTCCCTGCCCGGGAGCAAGGAGCTGGTATCAGGCACACATTTGTTAAGCCCATGACACCTTGCTTAGCCACACCCTCAAGGGAACTCAGCAGTGATAAACATTAAGCCATAAGTGAAAACTTGACTTAGTTAAAGCTAAGAGGGCCGGTAAAACTCGTGCCAGCCACCGCGGCTATACGAGAGACCCAAGTTGATACCATTCGGCGTAAAGAGTGGTTATGGAAAATAAAGACTAAAGCCGCACACCTTCAAAGCTGTTATACGCATCCGAAGGCTAGAAGATCAACCACGAAGGTAGCTTTACAACCCCTGACCCCACGAAAGCTCTGGCACAAACTGGGATTAGATACCCCACTATGCCTAGCCCTAAACCTTGGTAATATATCACACACCCTACCCGCCTGGGAACTACGAGCACCAGCTTAAAACCCAAAGGACTTGGCGGTGCTTTAGACCCCCCTAGAGGAGCCTGTTCTAGAACCGATAACCCCCGTTCAACCTCACCCTTCCTTGTTTATCCCGCCTATATACCGCCGTCGTCAGCTTACCCTGTGAAGGACTAAAAGTAAGCACAACTGGCACAACCCAAAACGTCAGGTCGAGGTGTAGCGCATGGAAGGGGAAGAAATGGGCTACATTCCCTATATTAGGGAACACGAACGGCGCACTGAAACACGCGCCTGAAGGAGGATTTAGTAGTAAGCGGGAAATAGCGTGTTCCGCTGAAATCGGCCCTGAAGCGCGCACACACCGCCCGTCACTCTCCCCAAGCCTATCACTTTAAATAATTAAAAACCCAAAAATCGCGGAGGGGAGGCAAGTCGTAACATGGTAAGGGTACCGGAAGGTGCACTTGGTAATATCAGAGTGTAGTTAAAATAGAATAACACTTCCCTTACACTGAAGAGACACCCGTGCAAATCGGATCACCCTGACGCCCAACAGCTAGCCCACAAACACAACAACAACCAACCATTATTTATAACCCCAAATGCACTAATATTTTAATTAAACAAACCATTTTTCCCCTTTAGTATGGGCGACAGAAAAAGGACTTAGGAGCAATAGAGAAAGTACCGCAAGGGATCGCTGAAAGAGAAATGAAATAATCCAGTGAAGCTAAGTAAAGCAGAGATTTATTCTCGTACCTTTTGCATCATGATTTAGCCAGCGTGACCCAAGCAAAGAGTGCTTTAGTTTGACACCCCGAAACTAGGGGAGCTACTCCAAGACAGCCTATTTATAGGGCGAACCCGTCTCTGTGGCAAAAGAGTGGAATGATCTTTGAGTAGAGGTGATAAACCTACCGAACCTAGTTATAGCTGGTTGCCCGAGAAATGGATAGAAGTTCAGCCCCTCAGATTCTTTATTCACCTCAGTATTACCCCACCTGATAACACAAGAAACTGTGAGAGTTATTCAAAGGGGGTACAGCCCCTTTGAAACAAGATACAACTTTTCCGGGAGGAAAAAGATCATAATTAAATAAAGGTAAGTATTTGGGTGGGCCTAAAAGCAGCCATCCCAATAGAAAGCGTTATAGCTCAAATACAGCACTACCCCTCTCTATCCTGATCATTAATTCTTACTCCCCCCTTCCCTACCGGGCCATCCCATGCAAACATGGGAGGGACCCTGCTAATATGAGTAATAAGAGAGCCAAGCCTCTCTCCTTGCACACATGTAATTCGGAACGAACCCGCACCGAGCATTAACGACCCCAAACGAAGAGGGACCTGAACAACAACCCAAACAACCAGAAAAGAATTCAAACATAAACCGTTAACCCCACACAGGTGTGCAACTCAGGAAAGACTAAAGGAAAGAGAAGGAACTCGGCAAACAAATCAAGCCTCGCCTGTTTACCAAAAACATCGCCTCTTGCAAAGCTAAAGAATAAGAGGTCCCGCCTGCCCTGTGACTATTAGTTTAACGGCCGCGGTATTTTGACCGTGCAAAGGTAGCGCAATCACTTGTCTTTTAAATGAAGACCTGTATGAATGGCATAACGAGGGCTTAACTGTCTCCTCTTTCAAGTCAATGAAATTGATCTCCCCGTGCAGAAGCGGGGATGTAAACATAAGACGAGAAGACCCTATGGAGCTTTAGACACCAAAGAAGATCCTGTCAAGTAACCCCCCATAAGAGCCTGAACTAATGGAATCCTTCCCTAATGTCTTTGGTTGGGGCGACCGCGGGGAAACAAAAAACCCCCACGTGGAAAGGGAGCACCCCCTCCTACAACTAAGAGCCGCAGCTCTAATTAACAGAATATCTGACCAGTAAGATCCGGCAATGCCGATCAACGGACCGAGTTACCCTAGGGATAACAGCGCAATCCCCTTTTAGAGCCCATATCGACAAGGGGGTTTACGACCTCGATGTTGGATCAGGACATCCTAATGGTGCAGCCGCTATTAAGGGTCCGTTTGTTCAACGGTTAAAGTCCTACGTGATCTGAGTTCAGACCGGAGTAATCCAGGTCAGTTTCTATCTATGGTGTGCTCTTTTCTAGTACGAAAGGACCGAAAAGAAGAGGCCCCTGCTCTAAGCAAGCCTCACCCCCACCTGATGAAAACAACTAAAATAGGCAAGAGGGCATACCCCCCGTGCCTGAGAGAACGGCATGTTGGGGTGGCAGAGCCCGGTGAATGCAAAAGACCTAAGCCCTTTTTACAGAGGTTCAAGTCCTCTCCTTAACTATGATTTCAGTCCTTATTACCCACATTCTTAATCCCTTGGCCTTCATTGTCCCCATCCTCTTAGCCGTCGCCTTCCTCACACTTCTAGAGCGTAAAGTACTAGGGTATATACAACTACGAAAGGGTCCAAATATTGTGGGGCCCTATGGACTATTACAGCCTATCGCCGATGGTGTGAAACTCTTTATTAAAGAGCCCGTTCGCCCCTCCACTTCCTCCCCCGTGCTTTTCCTCCTCGCCCCCTTACTCGCACTGACGCTTGCCTTGACCCTTTGAGCCCCCATGCCTCTCCCGTATCCAGTCATTGACTTGAACCTTGGGATTCTATTTATTTTGGCCCTATCAAGCCTCGCTGTCTACTCCATCCTAGGCTCAGGCTGAGCATCAAATTCAAAATATGCCCTCATTGGTGCCCTCCGGGCTGTAGCCCAAACCATTTCATATGAAGTTAGCCTAGGCCTGATCCTACTAAGTACTATTATTTTTACAGGAGGTTTTACCCTACAGACCTTCAACATTGCCCAAGAAAGCATCTGAATATTGCTCCCAGCTTGACCACTGGCCGCAATATGGTATATTTCAACCCTTGCAGAGACAAACCGTGCACCTTTTGACCTTACTGAAGGTGAATCCGAACTAGTCTCTGGCTTTAATGTCGAATATGCAGGTGGCCCATTCGCCCTATTTTTCTTAGCCGAGTATGCTAATATCCTACTTATAAATACGCTTTCAGCCACCCTATTCTTAGGGGCCTCTCATATTCCTATACTACCTGAACTCACCGCAGTCAACCTAATAACCAAGGCGGCCCTTCTGTCTGTCTTATTTTTATGAGTTCGAGCCTCTTACCCACGATTCCGCTACGATCAGCTCATACACCTAATTTGAAAAAACTTCCTCCCGCTCACACTGGCCCTGGTTATCTGACACCTTGCCCTCCCCATTGCATTTGCTGGCTTACCACCCCAGCTCTAGATAAGAAGCCGTGCCTGAAGTAAAGGGCCACTTTGATAGAGTGACTTATGGGGGTTCAAATCCCCCCCGCTTCTTAGAAAAGGAGGACTCGAACCCCGCCTAAGGAGAACAAAACTCCTGGTGCTCCCACTACACTATTTCCTAGTAAAGTCAGCTAATTCTAAGCTCTTGGTCCCATACCCCAAACACGAAGGTTAAAATCCCTCCTTTGCTAATGAACCCCTACATCTTAACCGCCCTGCTATTTGGTATTGGTTTAGGTACTACTACCACCTTCGCAAGCTCCCACTGACTACTCGCCTGAATAGGCCTGGAAATGAATACTCTTGCCATCATCCCTCTAATAGCTCAACATCATCACCCCCGAGCAGTTGAAGCAGCCACTAAATATTTCTTGATTCAAGCTGCCGGAGCGGCTATACTACTCTTTGCCAGCACCACCAACGCTTGATTAACTGGACAATGGGACCTTTTACATATTGCCCACCCTTTCCCAACTGCTCTTGTCACTTTGGCCCTCGCACTAAAAGTGGGACTTGCACCCCTACACTCATGACTACCTGAGGTACTTCAAGGCCTAGACCTAACCACAGGACTTATTCTGTCCACCTGACAAAAACTTGCCCCATTTGCCTTGTTAGTACAAACCCCCTCTGCCAACACCACCCTATTAATTATCCTAGGACTTACCTCAACCATTGTAGGGGGATGAGGAGGTTTAAACCAAACCCAAATTCGCAAAATTCTTGCCTACTCCTCCATCGCACACCTCGGCTGAATAGTAATTGTGCTACAATTCTCCCCCTCCTTGACTATTTTAACACTGCTCACATATTTTATTATAACGTTTTCAGCATTCCTTATGTTTAAACTTAATAAAGCAACTAGCATTAATGCTCTGGCAACCTCATGGACAAAAACCCCCACCCTAACCGCCCTTGTACCCCTTCTATTACTATCCTTAGGAGGCCTCCCTCCCCTTACAGGCTTTATGCCAAAATGACTTATCCTTCAAGAGCTTGCTAAACAAGATCTTGCCCCCGCCGCAACACTGGCCGCAATAACCGCCCTCCTCAGCCTATATTTTTATCTGCGACTATCATACGCAATAGCACTAACTATTTCACCAAATAACCTAACCGCAATCTCCCCATGACGCCTCCCCTCCTTACAACTGACACTACCACTTGCTACCTCAACCATAGCTACGCTACTGCTTCTGCCCCTAACACCCGCCGCAATAGCACTAATAACCCTTTAAGGGACTTAGGTTAAAACAAGACCAACGGCCTTCAAAGCCCTAAGTGAGGGTGGAAGTCCCCCAGTCCCTGATAAAACTTGCGGGACACTACCCCACATCTCCTGTATGCAAAACAGGTACTTTAATTAAGCTAAAGCCTTACTAGAAGGGCAGGCCTCGATCCTGCAAGATCTTAGTTAACAGCTAAGCGCTCAAACCAGCGAGCATCCATCTACTTTTCCCCCGCCTGAGAGGCGGGCAAAGGCGGGGGAAAGTCCCGGCAGACGACTAGCCTGCATCTTCAGATTTGCAATCTGATATGTATAACACCTCAAGACTTTTGGTAAGAAGAGGACTCAAACCTCTGTTTGTGGGACTACAATCCATCGCTTAAAAACTCAGCCATCCTACCTGTGGCCATCACACGTTGATTTTTCTCCACTAATCACAAAGACATCGGCACCCTTTATCTAGTATTCGGTGCCTGAGCCGGTATAGTAGGCACAGCCCTCAGCCTACTCATTCGAGCAGAACTAAGCCAACCGGGCGCTCTCCTTGGAGACGACCAAATTTACAATGTAATCGTTACAGCACATGCCTTCGTAATGATTTTCTTTATAGTAATGCCAATTATAATTGGAGGTTTTGGAAACTGATTAATCCCCCTAATGATTGGAGCCCCAGATATGGCATTTCCTCGTATAAATAACATAAGTTTCTGACTTCTACCCCCTTCTTTCCTCCTACTACTTGCCTCTTCTGGGGTAGAAGCAGGTGCCGGAACCGGGTGAACGGTGTATCCGCCCCTGGCCGGTAATTTAGCCCACGCAGGGGCATCAGTCGACCTGACAATCTTTTCACTTCACCTAGCAGGTATTTCCTCAATCCTCGGGGCAATCAATTTTATCACCACAATTATTAATATAAAACCCCCGGCCATCTCTCAATACCAGACACCCCTATTTGTGTGGGCCGTCCTAATTACCGCTGTTCTTCTCCTTCTCTCCCTGCCAGTCCTCGCTGCCGGCATCACAATGCTCCTTACCGACCGAAATCTTAATACCACCTTCTTTGACCCCGCCGGAGGAGGGGATCCAATCCTTTACCAGCACTTATTCTGGTTTTTTGGACACCCAGAGGTATATATTCTCATTTTGCCTGGCTTTGGCATGATTTCACACATCGTCGCCTATTACTCTGGCAAAAAAGAACCCTTTGGCTATATAGGCATAGTATGAGCAATAATGGCTATTGGTCTTCTAGGCTTTATTGTATGAGCTCATCACATATTCACAGTTGGCATAGACGTAGACACGCGTGCTTATTTTACATCCGCCACAATAATTATCGCAATTCCCACCGGCGTTAAAGTATTTAGCTGACTTGCAACCCTTCATGGGGGCTCTATTAAATGAGAGACACCCCTTTTATGGGCCCTTGGCTTTATCTTCCTGTTTACAGTAGGGGGACTTACAGGCATTGTTCTGGCCAATTCATCTCTAGATATTGTACTCCACGACACCTATTATGTAGTAGCACACTTCCACTACGTACTATCTATGGGGGCCGTATTTGCCATTGTCGCCGCCTTCGTGCACTGATTCCCGCTATTCTCAGGCTACACACTCCACAGCACTTGAACAAAAATCCACTTCGGTATTATGTTTTTAGGGGTAAACTTAACCTTCTTCCCACAACACTTCCTGGGATTAGCCGGAATGCCCCGACGATACTCCGATTACCCCGACGCCTATACCCTATGAAATACAGTCTCCTCAATTGGATCACTTATCTCCCTAGTGGCTGTTATCATGTTCTTATTTATTATTTGAGAGGCATTCGCCGCCAAACGTGAAGTTCTAGCAACAGATTTAACAACAACCAATGTAGAATGACTACATGGCTGCCCTCCCCCATACCACACATTCGAGGAGCCTGCCTTTGTACAAGTACAAGCAGACTAACGAGAAAGGGAGGAGTCGAACCCCCATAGGTCAGTTTCAAGCCGACCACATAACCGCTCTGCCACTTTCTTTATAAGACACTAGTAAAAAAGTACATTACACCGCCTTGTCAAGGCGGAAGTGTGGGTTAGACCCCCGCGTGTCTTGCTTTTAATGGCCCATCCGTCACAGCTTGGATTTCAAGATGCAGCTTCACCTGTTATAGAAGAACTTCTTCATTTTCACGACCATGCTTTAATAATCGTTTTCCTGATTAGCACCCTAGTGCTTTATATTATTCTTGCTATAGTTACCACTAAATTGACAAACAAATATATTTTAGATTCACAAGAAATTGAAATTATCTGAACAATTCTCCCAGCTATCATTTTAATTCTGATCGCACTCCCCTCCCTTCGTATCCTCTATCTTATAGATGAAATTAACAACCCTTTATTAACAATCAAAGCCGTTGGCCACCAATGATACTGAAGCTATGAATATACTGACTACGAAGATCTTGGCTTTGACTCATACATAATCCCTACCCAAGACCTAACCCCTGGACAATTCCGCCTATTAGAAGCCGACCATCGCATGGTTATTCCAGTTGAATCCCCCATCCGAGTTTTAGTCTCTGCAGACGATGTACTCCACTCATGAGCAGTCCCGGCCCTGGGAGTAAAAATGGACGCAGTCCCAGGCCGCCTTAACCAAACAGCCTTCATCGCATCCCGACCAGGCGTATTCTACGGACAATGCTCTGAGATCTGCGGAGCAAATCACAGCTTTATACCTATTGTAGTGGAAGCAGTTCCCCTAGAACACTTTGAAAACTGATCATCTCGAATACTTGAAGACGCCTCGCTAGGAAGCTAAATAGGGTGTAGCGTTAGCCTTTTAAGCTAAAGATTGGTGGCTCCCAACCACCCCTAACGACATGCCCCAACTCAACCCCGCACCTTGATTTGCTATTTTAGTCTTCTCGTGAATGGTCTTCCTGGCCATTATCCCCGCTAAAGTTACAGCCCACACCTTCCCAAACACCCCTACTCTGCAAAGCGCAGAAAAAGCCAAAACAGACCCCTGAACTTGACCATGACACTAAGCTTTTTTGACCAGTTTATAAGCCCCACCTATCTCGGGATCCCATTAATAGCCCTTGCCCTTACCCTACCCTGACTCCTTTACCCCACACCCACAACTCGATGATTAAACAACCGATTCCTCGCGCTTCAGGGCTGATTTATTAACCGTTTTACTCAACAGCTTCTCCTTCCCTTAAATATTGGAGGCCATAAATGAGCTGCCCTCCTAACCTCATTAATAATCTTTTTGATTACCCTAAATATATTAGGACTTCTTCCCTACACTTTTACCCCTACCACCCAATTGTCACTAAATTTAGGGCTTGCAGTACCTCTCTGATTAGCAACTGTCATTATTGGCATGCGAAACCAACCAACCCATGCCCTAGGACACCTCCTACCAGAAGGCACACCCGGCCCCCTTATCCCAGTGCTTATCGTTATCGAAACAATTAGCCTTTTTATCCGCCCCCTTGCCCTAGGAGTACGACTAACCGCCAATTTAACAGCTGGTCACCTCTTAATTCAACTAATTGCTACCGGCGCCTTCGTACTTCTCCCCTTAATACCAACCGTCGCAATCATCACAACAACAGTACTGGTTCTCCTTACCCTATTAGAAGTTGCTGTGGCAATAATTCAAGCCTACGTCTTCGTTCTCCTACTAACACTATATCTACAAGAAAACGTCTAATGGCCCATCAAGCACACCCCTACCACATAGTTGACCCCAGCCCTTGACCCCTAACAGGGGCAATTGCTGCCCTCCTGATAACATCAGGCCTCGCGACCTGATTTCATTTTCGCTCAACAACCTTAATAACCTTAGGAACGGCTCTACTACTTCTTACAATATATCAATGGTGACGAGACATCGTACGAGAAGGTACATTCCAAGGACATCACACGCCCCCCGTACAAAAGGGTCTTCGATACGGAATGATTCTTTTCATTACCTCGGAAGTATTTTTTTTCCTAGGATTCTTCTGAGCCTTTTACCACGCAAGTCTCGCCCCCACTCCTGAGCTAGGGGGCTGCTGACCTCCTACGGGCATTATAACTCTTGACCCATTTGAAGTCCCCCTCCTTAATACAGCTGTTTTACTTGCCTCCGGGGTAACAGTCACCTGAGCCCACCACAGCATTATAGAAGGTGAACGAAAACAGACCATTCAATCGCTAGCCTTAACTATTCTTCTAGGCTTTTACTTTACATTTCTTCAAGCCCTGGAATACTATGAAGCCCCCTTTACAATTGCAGATGGCGTATACGGCTCTACCTTTTTCGTAGCCACTGGATTCCACGGACTACACGTTATTATTGGCTCCACATTTTTAGCTGTCTGCCTCCTACGACAAATCCAATACCACTTTACATCCGAGCACCACTTCGGGTTCGAAGCAGCTGCCTGATACTGACATTTCGTAGACGTCGTATGACTATTCCTATATATCTCCATCTACTGATGAGGCTCTTAATCTTTCTAGTATTAAAACTAGTATAAGTGACTTCCAATCACCCGGTCTTGGTTAAAATCCAAGGAAAGATAATGAACGTAGCAATAGCTGTAATTACCATCACTATTTTGCTTTCCGTAGTCTTGGCCATTGTATCCTTCTGGCTTCCCCAAATGACCCCCGACCACGAAAAGCTCTCCCCCTATGAATGTGGTTTCGACCCCTTAGGATCAGCCCGCCTGCCATTTTCTCTCCGCTTCTTCCTAGTGGCCATTCTTTTCCTCCTTTTCGATTTAGAAATTGCCCTTCTCCTCCCGCTCCCATGAGGAGACCAATTAACCTCCCCTTTATTAACACTCTTCTGAGCCGTCGCCGTACTTATCCTTCTCACCCTTGGCTTAATTTACGAGTGAATTCAAGGAGGACTAGAATGAGCCGAATAGCCAATTAGTTTAAGAAAAATATTTGATTTCGGCTCAAAAGCTTATGGTTAAAGTCCATAACTGTCTAATGACTCCCACTCACTTCGCTTTCTCATCGGCCTTTACCCTAGGACTGACAGGCCTAGCATTCCATCGAACCCACCTCCTCTCCGCTCTTTTATGCTTAGAAGGGATGATGCTCTCTTTATTTATTGGACTTTCGATTTGAACCCTTCAACTGGGCTCCACAAGTTTCTCTGCAGCTCCCATGCTTCTATTGGCTTTTTCAGCTTGTGAAGCAAGCGCAGGACTTGCCTTACTGGTAGCCACGGCTCGCACGCATGGTTCAGATCGCCTTCAAACCTTAAACCTCTTACAATGCTAAAAATCCTAATTCCTACCCTAATGCTTCTCCCCACAGCCTGGCTTGCCCCTGCCAAATGATTATGACCTACTACCCTCTCCCACAGCCTAGTCATTGCATTAGCCAGCCTCACTTGACTAAAAAATACATCCGAAACAGGCTGATCTTGCCTCACGCCCTTCATAGCCACAGACCCCCTCTCAACGCCCCTCCTTGTCCTTACCTGCTGACTACTCCCTCTTATAATTCTAGCAAGCCAAAGCCACACAGCACTCGAACCTACTAACCGCCAACGGACCTATATTAGCCTATTAACATCCCTACAAGTATTCCTTATTATAGCATTCGGTGCCACCGAACTCCTTATGTTTTATATTATATTTGAAGCTACCCTCATCCCCACATTAATTATTATTACTCGGTGAGGTAACCAGGCAGAGCGCCTTAATGCAGGGGTATATTTTTTGTTTTACACACTAGCAGGCTCTCTCCCATTACTGGTTGCCCTCTTGCTTCTTCAAAAGGATGCAGGCTCCCTCTCCCTTTTAACCATCCAGTATACCAGCTCTACCCCTCTCTCATCCTATGCTGACAAGCTTTGATGAGCAGGATGCCTAATTGCATTTTTAGTAAAAATACCCTTATACGGAGCACATCTCTGGCTACCAAAAGCACATGTAGAAGCCCCAGTTGCAGGCTCAATGGTTCTAGCTGCAGTTCTTCTAAAACTAGGGGGCTACGGTATAATTCGAATAATAGTTATATTGGAACCTCTCACCAAGGAATTAAGCTATCCCTTTATTATCCTCGCCCTCTGAGGTGTAATTATAACTGGCTCCACCTGCCTTCGCCAAACAGATCTTAAATCCCTCATCGCCTATTCATCCGTAAGCCACATAGGCCTGGTCGTTGGAGGTATTCTTATCCAGACGCCTTGAGGCCTTGCCGGCGCCGTAATCCTTATAATTGCACATGGCCTAACGTCCTCAGCCCTCTTCTGCTTAGCCAACACAAATTACGAACGCCTCCATAGCCGGACAATATTATTAGCCCGAGGATTACAAATAGTGCTTCCACTCATAGCAACATGATGATTTATTGCTAGCCTCGCAAACTTAGCCCTTCCCCCTCTGCCCAACCTCATGGGAGAACTTTTAATTATTACCTCATTATTTGGCTGATCATGATGAACCCTTATACTCACAGGGGCTGGGACCCTTATTACCGCGAGCTATTCACTTTATATGTTCCTCATAACCCAGCGGGGCCCCCTCCCAGCACATATTATTAGCCTAAACCCCTCCTATACCCGAGAGCACCTAGTTATAGTCCTTCACCTCCTCCCCCTGCTTCTACTTATCCTAAAACCCGAATTAGTATGAGGCTGAACCACCTGTAGATATAGTTTAACAAAAATATTAGATTGTGATTCTAAAGACAGAGGTTAAAGTCCCCTTATCCACCGAGAGAGGCTCGCCAGCAACGAAGACTGCTAATCTCCGTGACCTTGGTTGAACCCCAGGGCTCACTCGACCTGCTCCTAAAGGATAACAGCTCATCCATTGGTCTTAGGAACCAAAAACTCTTGGTGCAAATCCAAGTAGCAGCTATGCACTCCTCATCACTTATTATATCATCCAGCTTAGTCATTATCTTTTTACTGTTAGCATATCCTATCTTTACGACCCTGGAACCTCGCCCCCGAAACCCCAACTGGGCCGTTTCCCATGTTAAGACAGCGGTCGCCCTGGCATTCTTCGTTAGCCTAATCCCCCTATTCCTATTTCTCAATGAGGGCGCAGAAGCAATCATTACCTCATGAAATTGAATAAATACAATAACCTTCGACGTGAACATTAGCTTCAAATTTGACCACTACTCAGTTATTTTTGTCCCCATTGCCCTCTACGTCACCTGGTCTATTCTAGAATTTGCATCATGATATATACACGCAGACCCATATATAAACCGATTCTTTAAATACCTCCTAGTTTTCCTTATTGCCATAATTATTCTTGTCACAGCAAACAATCTGTTCCAACTTTTCATTGGATGAGAAGGAGTGGGCATTATATCATTCCTACTGATTGGCTGATGATACGGGCGAGCGGATGCCAACACAGCGGCCCTTCAGGCCGTTGTGTATAATCGGGTCGGAGACATTGGATTACTATTCACAATAGCATGAATAGCAACCAACGCTAACTCCTGAGAGTTACAACAGATTTTTGTAGCAACAAAAGACCTGGATCTTACCCTACCGCTACTAGGCCTGATTGTTGCCGCTACAGGCAAGTCGGCCCAATTTGGTCTTCACCCTTGACTCCCCTCTGCTATAGAGGGTCCTACACCGGTCTCTGCCCTACTGCATTCAAGCACCATAGTCGTTGCCGGTATTTTTCTACTAGTACGAACAAGCCCCCTCCTGGAAAATAATCAAACTGCCCTCACCACCTGCCTATGCCTAGGTGCCCTGACGACGCTATTTACAGCCACCTGTGCCCTAACCCAAAATGATATCAAGAAAATCGTAGCATTCTCTACATCAAGTCAACTTGGCCTAATAATAGTTACTATCGGCTTAAATCAACCCCAACTGGCCTTCCTCCACATTTGCACCCACGCCTTCTTTAAGGCAATACTATTCCTCTGTTCTGGCTCAATTATCCACAGCCTCAACGACGAACAAGATATCCGAAAAATAGGAGGCATACATCACCTTGCCCCCTTTACATCCTCCTGCCTCACTATTGGTAGTTTAGCCCTAACAGGCACCCCCTTCCTGGCAGGATTCTTCTCCAAAGATGCCATTATTGAGGCACTAAACACATCCCACCTAAACGCCTGGGCCCTAGTCCTAACCCTCCTAGCCACCTCATTCACGGCCATCTATAGTCTCCGCGTAGTGTTTTTTGTCTCAATAGGCCACCCACGGTTTAACGCTATTTCCCCCATCAATGAAAATAACCCAGCAGTTATCAACCCCTTAAAGCGACTTGCATGAGGAAGCATTGTCGCTGGTCTCCTAATCATCTCAAGCATCACCCCCCTTAAGACCCCTGTGATATCTATACCCCCCTTGCTCAAACTAGCTGCCCTTGTAGTTACAATTATAGGATTACTCATTGCCCTCGAACTAGCAACACTCACCAATAAACAATACAAAGTTATACCTAATCTGGTTACCCACCACTTCTCCAACATGTTAGGCTTTTTCCCCTCAATCATTCATCGATTTACCCCCAAGCTAAATCTAGTTTTAGGACAGGCACTTGCCAGCCAACTGATTGACCAAAATTGACTAGAGAAAATCGGCCCCAAAGCAATCTCTTCATCAAATATCCCCCTAATTACAACAACAAGCAACACCCAACAAGGAATAATCAAGACATACCTCACCCTATTCCTTCTCACCCTTACCCTTGCTGCCCTATTATTTACCCGTTAAACTGCCCGAAGAGCCCCCCGACTTAATCCTCGAGTTAACTCCAACACAACAAACAAGGTGAGAAGCAAAACCCACGCACTAAGTACTAATATTCCTCCCCCTAATGAGTACATTAATGCAACCCCTCCAATATCGCCTCGCAGAATAGAGAGCTCACTAAGCTCATCAGCCGGCACCCATGAAGACTCATATCACCCCCCTCAAAATACACTAGAAGCCACCCCCACCCCCACTAAGTATATCAACATATCACCTACAACAGGACCACTAACCCAACTTTCCGGATAAGGCTCAGCGGCAAGTGCCGCCGAGTACGCAAACACGACTAGTATGCCCCCCAAATAAATTAAAAACAGCACCAACGATAGAAAAGGTCCCCCATGACCAACCAATACTCCACACCCCATGCCCGCGACAACTACTAACCCCAAGGCAGCAAAGTAAGGAGAGGGGTTAGAAGCAACTGCAACCAACCCTAAAACTAATCCAATTAAAAATAAAGACATAATGTAAGTCATAATTCCTACCAGGACTTTAACCAGGACTAATGGCTTGAAAAACCACCGTTGTTATTCAACTACAAGAACCCACTAATGGCAAGTCTACGAAAGACACACCCCCTCCTCAAAATCGCAAACAATGCCCTAGTTGACCTACCCGCCCCCTCAAATATTTCAGTGTGATGAAACTTCGGCTCTCTCTTAGGACTCTGCTTAGTTATTCAAATCCTCACAGGACTATTTTTAGCCATACACTACACCTCTGATATTGCTACAGCTTTTTCTTCCGTTGCTCATATTTGCCGAGACGTAAATTACGGGTGATTCATCCGAAACCTTCACGCCAACGGTGCATCCTTCTTCTTTGTGTGCATCTATGCCCACATTGGCCGTGGACTTTACTACGGCTCATACCTCTATAAAGAAACATGAAACATCGGAGTAGTTCTACTACTTCTAGTTATAATAACTGCTTTTGTCGGTTATGTATTACCCTGAGGCCAAATGTCCTTTTGAGGTGCCACCGTTATTACCAACCTACTCTCTGCAGTACCCTACGTAGGTAACGCCCTTGTTCAATGAATTTGAGGTGGATTCTCAGTAGACAATGCAACCCTTACCCGATTCTTTGCTTTCCACTTTTTATTTCCCTTTGTAATTGCAGGAGCAACCATAGTCCACCTACTTTTCCTTCATCAAACAGGGTCAAATAACCCCCTCGGCCTAAATTCAGATGCAGATAAAATAAGCTTCCACCCCTACTTCTCATACAAAGACTTACTAGGGTTCGCAGTGCTTGTCATTGCCCTTACATGTCTAGCTTTATTTTCACCCAACCTGCTAGGAGACCCAGACAACTTCACCCCCGCCAACCCACTAGTTACCCCTCCCCACATTAAGCCAGAGTGATATTTCCTATTCGCATACGCAATCCTACGCTCCATTCCTAATAAACTGGGGGGAGTCTTGGCCCTCCTAGCTTCAATCCTCATTCTAATGCTCGTACCGTTTCTACACACATCTAAACAGCGAAGCCTCACTTTCCGACCACTTACACAATTCTTGTTTTGAACCCTAATCGCAGACGTTATTATTCTCACTTGAATCGGGGGAATACCTGTATCACACCCGTTCGTTATCATCGGACAAGTAGCATCCTTTTTATACTTTTTCCTTTTCCTAGTCCTTACACCACTAGCAGGCTATGCAGAGGACAAAGCACTTGAATGAGCTTGCACTAGTAGCTCAGCATCAGAGCCCTGGTCTTGTAAACCAGATGTCGGAGGTTAAAATCCTCCCTACTGCTCAAAGAAAGGAGATTTTAACTCCCACCCCTGGCTCCCAAAGCCAGGATTCTTAGTTAAACTATTCTTTGTAGTATATGTATAATAATTTTATATACATATATGTATTATCAACATTAATTTATATTAACCATATCATATAGCATTCAAGTACATCTATGTTTTATCACCATATCTAGGGTTTAACCATTCAAGTATAACACAAAAACGAATATTTTACATAAAGCAGAACAACAAAAATCAACAAACACTTATAAATACAGGGCGAAACTTAAGACCTATCACAAACATTCATAAGTTAAGTTATACCTTTACTCAAAATCTCGCCAAACTCAAATAATTTAATGTAGTAAGAGCCGACCAACAAGTCCATTTCTTAATGCCAACGGTTATTGAAGGTGATGGACAATAATTTTGGGGGTTTCACACAGTGATTTATTCCTGGCATTTGGTTCCTATTTCAGGGCCATAAATCGTAAATTTCCCCCATAATTTCATTCTAAGGGGCATAAGTTAATGGTGAAGAACAATAGCGGGAGCGGCCACCATGCCGAGCATTCTTTCCACAGTGCATTTGGTTTTTTTTTTTTTTTTTTCCTTTTCAATAGACATTTCACAGTGCACGCGATCTGATTAACAAGGTGGGAATTATCTTAGGAAGCAAGAAAATAGTATGAGTGGTGAAAAGTCTTTACAAGAAAATTACATATAAGGATTTCAAGGACATAATATAGTAAAATTTAGTCGGAAGTTATCTATATTAACCCCTTTTTGGCTTTTTCGCGTAAAACCCCCCTACCCCCCTAAACTCCTGAGATAACTAACGCTCCTGTAAACCCCCCGGAAACAGGAAAACCTCGAGTCGTTTTTTATGGTTTCAAAATGTTTTTATTTACATTATTATAAGTTTTTTTTGATTAATCTAATAAAATTTAAAAAAGTGTTAGGCGGGACCCAACAAAGCCCCGCCTGCATAAAAGATTATCCCAGCTTAACTATCAATTCACCCATTAAAACATAGCATATACACCCACACACCCTCAGACCACAAGTACAATATTAAACCCCAAGGACATTAAAACCCTTAAGATAACTAACATTTATATACGCAACTTCAAAAAACAATAAAGTCCCGAGCCATTTTTTTATGGTTTCAAAATGTTTTTATTTACATTATTATAAGTTTTTTTTGATTAATCTAATAAAATTTAAAAAAGTGTTAGGCGGGACCCAACAAAGCCCCGCCTGCATAAAAGATTATCCCAGCTTAACTATCAATTCACCCATTAAAACATAGCATATACACCCACACACCCTCAGACCACAAGTACAATATTAAACCCCAAGGACATTAAAACCCTTAAGATAACTAACATTTATATACGCAACTTCAAAAAACAATAAAGTCCCGAGCCATTTTTTTATGGTTTCAAAATGTTTTTATTTACATTATTATAAGTTTTTTTTGATTAATCTAATAAAATTTAAAAAAGTGTTAGGCGGGACCCAACAAAGCCCCGCCTGCATAAAAGATTATCCCAGCTTAACTATCAATTCACCCATTAAAACATAGCATATACACCCACACACCCTCAGACCACAAGTACAATATTAAACCCCAAGGACATTAAAACCCTTAAGATAACTAACATTTATATACGCAACTTCAAAAAACAATAAAGTCCCGAGCCATTTTTTTATGGTTTCAAAATGTTTTTATTTACATTATTATAAGTTTTA